TAAAAAAAAGTGACATGTTTTGAATGAAGTTACATAATAGAGTTCTTAGTTTTTTATTTTTAAGATTAGTTTCCTAAAGAGTTTTTCAAATGAATCTCTTGCGTTAATTCTGAATCCTGAGATGGTGCAGATGTCAAAGACGATGAATTAATTTCTTTTTCTATTTCTCTTACTCGATTTTTGTTCATACCACCTATAATGATTGATAATTCACAAATTTTCAATTGAATTTTTTGATTCTTGGAACTAGTATTTTTGTGTATCTCCATCTCTTTAAAAAATGAAAAAATTCAAACTTAGGGAAGTACTTTAGAAGCATATGTATAAAAAAACATATTTGATTTAGTCCCTTCATGCCTACTATAACTAGTTATTTCGGTTTTCTACTAGCAGCTTTAACTATAACCTCAGCTCTATTTATTGGTCTAAGTAAGATACGGCTTATTTGAAATTAATTAAATGAAGATTTTTTTATAAAAAAAATCTTTCTGTGGTATTCCATATGTTCGATAGTTCCTTATCGTGTTAATTATCCATTATTGGTCATTGAGATTCATCGGCAATACAGATTAAGATTTAGGGATAGATAATACCTCTCCTTTCCCCCTTTCAAAATGAAAACAAAAGAAAATTGAAATGATTGAGGTTTTTTTATTTGGAATCGTCTTAGGTTTAATTCCTATTACTTTGGCTGGATTATTCGTAACTGCGTATTTACAATACAGACGTGGTGATCAGTTGGACTTTTGATTAATTAACATCTCTTTTTTTGACTGACCTCCTTCTTGCTTTAATATGCGGGAGGTCTAATTCAGATTGCTGTTCAATGATTTGAGAACAGTGAAATTTTGATACAATCTAAGAAACAAGAAACAAGAGTGGAATCACGCTCTGTAGGATTTGAACCTACGACATTGGGTTTTGGAGACCCACGTTCTACCGAACTGAACTAAGAGCGCTTATTTTTTTTTTTCTAAAAAAAAAAATAAGGCTAGAAAGAGGACATTCTTTAACCCCAATACATTTTGTACGTATATATTATGATATAGTATATCATAAATTTCATAATTATGTATGTCCAATTTTATTAAAAAAAAACAGATAGATCTAAAATGGATCCCTCGTTACTGCTCAGAGGAGCAGTAATAGGTAGGGATGACAGGATTTGAACCCGTGACATTTTGTACCCAAAACAAACGCGCTACCAAGCTGCGCTACATCCCTTTCAATTGGTCTACAGTGTCATTGTAGAGAATTCCTGTCTTGTTTTCCACATTCTTTTTTTTTTATTTATTGATATACAAAATTCATTTCTTCTTTTTTTTGTCTCATATTAGATAACAAACATATAATAAATAATAAATGACTTTTTTTGACGAGAATTCTCTCAATTTGAATTTCACATAATTTCACATAAATAGGCGTTTACTTTTATAGATAAAATCGTTGTAGTATACATTTCAATTATAATTTTGAAAATTAGGGGTTGGGAGTTACGTATACAAATACAAGTACTCCTTACCTACATGTACATCTGTAGTTATATATATTACCATAATGTAATACAATAAAGAAGAACGAAGGAGGATTTAAAATGCGAGATCTAAAAACATATCTTTCCGTAGCACCGGTACTAAGTACTCTATGGTTCGGTTCTTTAGCAGGTTTATTGATAGAGATTAATCGTTTATTTCCAGATGCATTAACATTCCCCTTTTTTTCATTCTAGTTATTAACTAGAGAAAGGGTGAAGAAAATTAGAGATCCAATCAACGATCTGTGACTAATTCCCCCTCCTTTTTTTCTTTTCGAATTAAGTAGAATAAAATAAGAAAAAAAAGGGGGGGGGGGAGAGAAAGAAAAAAAATTCAAGGTCATCAAAACGAGGGTTCAGGATCCAATTAAATTACTAATAGAGCGAAAACTAAAATGTGGCTAGGGAAAGAGTATCCTCTGAGATACTTAAAAAAAATACTGTACAAAGATTTTAAATATAGTTCGAAAAAATCGTTGTATTGCTTATTATTTAATTTAATTACTAATTAATATTCATTGCAACAAAATATTTCAGAATTTTTTTTGAGTTAACAACTTCTATTTTTTTGGTTCTTTCTTTTTCGCGTTGAATCCTAAAATAGAAGATTGGGGTGAATCATAAATCCAAAGGAGGTTTCATGGCCAAGGGTAAAGATGTTCGAGTAACAATTATTTTGGAATGTACCAGTTGTGTTCGAAAGGATATTAAGAAAGAATCAGTGGGAATTTCCAGATATATTACTCAAAAGAATCGACACAATACGCCTAGTCGATTGGAATTGAGAAAATTCTGTCCCTATTGTTACAAACATACAATTCACGGGGAAATAAAGAAATAGATCAAATCCAGTGCGTGTATGTCAACTTTTCAAGAACAGGAAAAATGACAGTATCTATATATTATTACATATATAAATATAAACAAATAAACCAATAGAAACAAACCTAATCCTATATTCTTAATTCTATATAGAAACTCTATCCTATATAGAAATAGAAATATAGAAATTGTTTTTGTAGAGATAAGGAATAAACAAATTATGAATAAATCTAAGCGACTTTTTCCTAAATCCAAGCGAGCTTTTCGTAGGCGTTTGCCCCCGATTGGATCGGGGGATCAAATTGATTATAGAAACATGAGTTTAATTAGTCGATTTATTAGTGAACAAGGAAAAATATTATCTAGACGGGTGAATAGAGTGACCTTAAAACAACAACGATTAATTACTATTGCTATAAAACAAGCTCGTATTTTATCTTTGTTACCTTTTCTTAATAATGAGAAACGATTTGAAAGAAGTGAGTCAACCCCTAGAACTACTAGCCTTAGGACCAGAAAGAAATAGGCTTACTCTTCAATTGAATCAAAATTCCAATCCGAAGGAACTAAAAAAGAGATTACTATTTTTTTTTTGAAAAATCCAACCAAGAATCCTAATTTGATTGTTGCGTCTGTTTCTGTCATAACAAAAAAACAAAATAAAAGAATCGTCGAAAAAGAATAAATCTTTTTTAGCGACCCCTCATTTTCTTTTGAGGACTTTTGATTTTATCATACTAATTTCTACTCTACCTTCCCCCTCCTTGGAACTCCATTGAAAATATTTCATTGGATTTCTTCCAATCCCCTTATTTTATGACCTCATTCGAAATCGTATAAAGATAGCTCCTATTTAATAGAGCTATTTGTGCAAGTATTTTCCGATTAAGAAGTAACTGTTTCTTGTATAGATTGTGTATGAATCTATTATAACTATAGAATCCCTCATTTTCTCGAATTACTGCATTTATTCGAGTGATCCACAAACGACGAAAATCTCTTTTTCTCCTACCCCTATCCCGATGAGCCGAAACTAAAGCTCTTATTCTCTGTTGAGTCATAGTTCGTGTAAGTCGTGAATGAGCCCCTCGAAAGCTTGATGCAAATAAACAAATTTTTGTTCTACGTCTCCGAGCTATATATCCGCGTTTAATTCTAGTCATTGAATAAATCAAACTTTGATGAATAACGAATTCTTTTTTTCAGTTATTCTTTTCCCCTTTACTAGTCTATTAATAACAAAACGAATTATTCCAATGTATAAAATAAAAATTCCAATGGCTTTTGCTACTCTAACCTTCCCCACCACGATTTTTTACTAGGCATTTTCCTTTACTTTGAAAGCAGAAATTGTATTGATACTTGATATCGAAAAAAATATAATAACTAGAAAAAGTAGTAAATAGAAATGGATAAATAAATAGTGGGTTCCATCGTTTCTATGGTTACTTCTTAAACAGTGAGGTCCTCTCTATACACCGGAGCTCCTTCTTTTTTTAATTAATCAATACTATTGGTAACTTGTACAGTTCACACTCTTTGGCTCTACCTCATGAATATGAATATTCCAGTAATAGGTCTTTCACAATGAGATCCACTTTATACAGTAACGGTATTTCATTTTGAAAATTTGTTGGGGTAGCTGACCCTGTTAGTCCGTTCTTTTCTTTCAAGAGTGGAATCTTTTCTTTTAATAAAAAATGTAATTTTCCCCGCTTAATGGATAACCATTTGTTATCACTGGGGGTTTTCTCAAAAATTTAGGTGATTGGATTTGCACCAATGTAAACCATAAGTTTCATACACAATAGAACATATGAACGATCTATCTTTTTAAATAGTGAACGGAGTTCCTCCATTCTATTTTATTCACAGGTACTGATCATTGATACTTCAAAAAGAGTTTCCTTTTTTTTGTCTCAGTCTATGATCTGAACGAGTCGCACATACACCCTAGTACATGTTCCTCGTCGCTGAGGGCATCCCCGAAGTGCGGGGGATTTCGTGACATTTCGGATTGGCTGTCTTGTATTTCTAATAAGTTGTTTAATGGTTGGCATACTGAATCATATAAATAATGGGCTGGTTTAGATTGATCCTAACCGGGTAATTCTGAATTACTTCTCTACTATTTTTTATTGAACTGCTACAAGATCAACAATTCCATGAGCTTGGGCTTCTGTTGCTGACATAAAAACATCCCTTTCCATGTCTTCGGATACAACCCATAAAGGTTTGCCTGTTCTTTGTACATAAACCCTTGTGATGGTTTCGCGAAGTTTTAGTAGTTCTTCCGCTTCCAAGACAAATTCTCCCGTTTGTGCCTCATAAAAAGAACTAGCGGGTTGATGGATCATTACCCTGATGATATAACATAATAAAAGGTTCTTCTATTTCGCATGATCCGGCGAGATAACGAAAAAAAAGAGAGAATTGAATAACCGTACAGGCATTTTTTTGTGCATTGCATACGGCTCCACAATGGAATTTACATTTTTTACCTTTCCTTTCATCGAAAGAAGAGAAAATATAGGTTCTATTATACGCAGATCAATAAATGATCCAATTACCACCCTTCTTTTTTTGGAGGAGTTAAAAAAAATACTATGATGGTTCCGTTGCTTTATATATATATTTTTAAATTCGTCTGTGATTCAGCAATCCCAAAGTGTCTTTTTTTTTTATTTAATATATATATTTTGTAAATAGCCTTCCGGTGTGAAAACAAAGTTTGGTTTGTGACGCTGAAATGTGCCCACAACACAATAGGTAAGATAACATTTGAAATACCCCTTATCTCATACTACTCTTTCGATACATAATCTAATATTTTTGAAAAAAAAATCTAAAAAATTTCATATCGAATTCGAAGTGCCATGCTATTATTACTTAACTAATTCATATTTCCTATGGCGAAGGCATAGTCTTTTTTTCTCGAAAATAAAAAACTCATTGGCGCCAAGCGTGAGGGAATGCTATACGTTTGGTAATTGCTCCTCCGACTAGGATAAAAGATGCTATTGAACCGGCCAATCCCATGCATATTGTCTGTACATCGGGTCGCACAAATTGCATAGTATCATAAATAGCCATTCCGGGTATTACCCATCCACCAGGAGAGTTTATAAACAAATACAGATCTTTGGTATCCTTTTCTATACTGAGATATATCATAAGACTAATAAGTTGATTCGAGATCTCGGTATCAACCTCTTGACCTAAAAAAAATAATCTTTCTCGATAAAGTCGGTTGATTAGGATAAAATTGTATCCCTTAGGAGCCGTACAGGCACCTTTTGATGCATACGGTTCAACAAAAATTGTGAAAAAAAATCAATGTGTAGATTCCAACTCCCTATTTCTTTTTTCATAGAAGGCTTTTTTCCTCCATTTTGAAAAGAAAAAGAAAAATGCGTTTTGGTCCCTTTTATTATAATCCTATAATAAAACAATTCATTAAGCTTATCGGACTAACTTATCATTGATATTTTTTTTCATCGAGATCCAATCGAAATGGCGATGGCTTTTTCTTGTTCCTGAATGGGCTTCTTCCATTTTTTATTCCATTTTTTAGGTTTATGCTCTACTCCGAGTAAAAGGAAAGATCTGCCCGATTTTGATTTGCACATATAGGACAAATGAACCAAATACCCCGTCTTTTTGTTTACTACCCCTTCTTTTTTTTCAATTCATTTCTTTCATGTCTTCTGTCAAATAGTCAACAATTTTTTAATCAGATTATTTGATTTGATCAACAGTTTGAGATCATCCTCTTTCAAATTTTTTTTTTTAATAGAATGATTTATCATAATTTCTCATATTAAGTAGTAATTCTAAATATATTATATATTAATTACCAATTGGGTTTTTGCTAAACGGAGCCTGGATACTTCATTTTATTGGTCCAATCAAGTAAACCATAAAAAATTTTAATTGATAATATCAATCTAAAAACTCCCCTCAAAAAATGCATTTAATTCCACTTTATTTTTTTATTGCGCTTCGCGCTACAAATATTTGATAATTCAATCAATTTTTTTGGGCGAAACAGAGGATATCTCGATCGAGGGAGAAAATGGGGAAATCCCATATAGCCCAATATATCTGACAAGTCGCACTATATGTCAACCCAAGATGTATCTCCTTCTCCAGGACTTCGAAAAGGTACTTTTGGAACACCAATAGGCATGAAATGAAAGAAAAGCGAATGAAGTACTCTATTTCACTTTGATGTGGAAACGTAAGAATGGGGTTTAGTTTTTTAATAATATTGTCCTCTTTTCCTACTTTATTAATCATATTTAATACATAAGTTGAATAAGCCCAGTTTATATAAAATAAAAAAATAGAAAATAAAGGTAAAGTAAGAGAGAATGAATAAAAATAAAGGAAATTTTTTACGAATGGGCTTTTGAATGATGAACACCAATAGCTATCTTGGTTCATATAAAATAGGATTCACCCCCATTGCGTATTGGTACTTATCGGATATAGAATAGATCTGCTTCCCTTTTTTCCTATGAATCGAATTGTTCCATTATTACTAAAAGAATAGAACAAATATTAATCCTTTCTCCGAAATAATTACCTAAAAAAGGGGGGGTCCATAGCATAGTTTTTTCCAATGCAATAAAGTTACATAGTGTCTATTTTTCGTTGATAAAGGGGTATTTCCATGGGTTTGCCTTGGTATCGTGTTCATACCGTTGTATTGAATGATCCCGGTCGTTTGCTTTCTGTTCATATAATGCATACTGCTCTGGTTGCTGGGTGGGCCGGTTCGATGGCTCTATATGAATTAGCAGTTTTTGATCCCTCTGACCCTGTTCTTGATCCAATGTGGAGACAAGGTATGTTCGTTATACCTTTCATGACTCGTTTAGGAATAACCAATTCATGGGGCGGTTGGAGTATTACAGGAGGGACTCTAACGAATCCGGGTCTTTGGAGTTACGAAGGTGTAGCCGGAGCACATATCGTGTTTTCTGGCTTGTGCTTCTTGGCAGCTATTTGGCATTGGGTATATTGGGATCTAGAAATTTTTTGTGATGAACGTACAGGAAAACCTTCTTTGGATTTGCCCAAGATTTTTGGAATTCATTTATTTCTTTCAGGAGTGGCTTGTTTTGGTTTTGGCGCATTTCATGTAACAGGATTATATGGTCCTGGAATATGGGTATCCGACCCTTATGGACTAACCGGAAAGGTACAACCCGTAAATCCAGCGTGGGGCGTGGAGGGTTTTGATCCTTTTGTTCCAGGAGGAGTAGCCTCTCATCATATTGCAGCAGGGACATTGGGCATATTAGCGGGCTTATTCCATCTTAGCGTTCGTCCACCACAACGTCTATACAAAGGATTACGTATGGGCAATATTGAAACCGTCCTTTCCAGTAGTATTGCTGCTGTCTTTTTTGCAGCTTTTGTTGTTGCTGGAACTATGTGGTATGGTTCTGCAACTACTCCCATCGAGTTATTTGGTCCTACTCGTTATCAATGGGATCAGGGATACTTCCAGCAAGAAATATATCGAAGAGTTAGTGCTGGACTAGCCGAAAATCAAAGTTTATCAGAAGCTTGGTCTAAAATTCCTGAAAAATTAGCTTTTTATGATTATATTGGTAATAATCCAGCAAAAGGGGGATTATTCCGAGCAGGTTCAATGGACAATGGGGATGGAATAGCTGTTGGATGGTTAGGACACCCCATCTTTAGAGATAAAGAAGGGCGTGAACTTTTTGTACGCCGTATGCCTACTTTTTTTGAAACATTTCCGGTTGTTTTGGTAGACGGAGACGGAATTGTTAGAGCCGACGTCCCGTTTAGAAGGGCAGAATCAAAATATAGTGTCGAACAAGTAGGTGTAACTGTTGAGTTTTATGGTGGTGAACTCAATGGAGTGAGTTATAGTGATCCCGCGACTGTGAAAAAATATGCTAGACGCGCTCAATTGGGTGAAATTTTTGAATTAGATCGTGCTACTTTGAAATCCGATGGTGTTTTTCGTAGCAGTCCAAGGGGTTGGTTTACTTTTGGGCATGCTTCGTTTGCTCTGCTCTTCTTCTTCGGACACATTTGGCATGGTGCTAGAACCCTATTCAGAGATGTTTTTGCTGGTATTGATCCAGATTTGGATGTTCAAGTGGAATTTGGCGCATTCCAAAAAGTTGGGGATCCAACTACAAAAAGACAAGTAGTCTGATGCAACATTGCTTTGTTTTTTTTTTCTTCTAGTTTCTGTTTGCGATTTTAATAGGTAGGGTAATGGAGAAATCTTGATTTAAATCGCTGCCTTTTCTTTGACACTTTTTCTTTCTTTATCTGGGGGATGATCCCAAGTAAACAAAACAGGTATGGAAGCTATAATTGTAAACCACGATCAAATTTATGGAAGCATTGGTTTATACATTTCTCTTAGTATCGACTTTAGGGATAATTTTTTTCGCTATCTTTTTTCGGGAACCGCCTAAAGTTCCAACTAAAAAGATGAAATAATTTTTCATTATCTTCATTGAAGTAATCAGCCTCCCAATATTGCAATATTGGGAGGCTGATTACTTCAACTAGTCCCCGTGTTCCTCGAATGGATCTCTTAGTTGTTGAGAGGGTTGCCCAAAGGCAGTATATAGAGCATACCCAGTAAAACTGACAAGTAACCCAGATATAGAGATGGCGACTAGGGTTGCTGTTTCCATTATTATAGAATTTCAAGATCACAATGGATCTATGCTAAGATCGTTTATTTACAACGGAATGGTATACAAAGTCAACAGATTTTAATGAATACAAAATAAGATTTATGGCTACACAAACTGTTGAGGATAGTTCTAGATCTGGTCCAAGACGAACTGCTGTAGGGGATTTATTGAAACCATTGAATTCTGAATATGGTAAAGTAGCTCCTGGGTGGGGAACGACCCCTTTGATGGGTGTTGCAATGGCTCTATTTGCGGTATTCCTATCTATTATTTTGGAGATTTATAATTCTTCTGTTTTACTGGATGGAATTTCAGTGAATTAGACTGACAAAAATCTTGAAGTCCTAGCTTTTCGTTCGATACAAAAAAGTGAAGTATGTAGGTCTCGAATTTTTAGCCTATTGTTTTTTGGTAGTTCGACCGCGAAATTTATTTCTTTCTGCATTGTATATTTCCGGAATATGAGTGTGTGACTTGTTAGAATTGATCCTATGGATAGTACAGAGAATGGGTCTGTCATCTTTATCAAGATGGTTTGACTTCGTCGGATATTCATTCTAGTATCTGGAGCACGAAATAGATGAAATAGATCACAAAGTATTCGAACTATGATTCATACTTAATACTCAGACCTCGTAGTCGGACTCCTTTCCGTTATATCTTATAAACTTTAATAAATCAAAAGATTTTTCTTCTTTCAAACTCTTATTTTGATCAAAGGGCAAAGGGCAAAGGGCAAAGAGAGACAAAAAAACGCCTCTTTGTATTTTATGTTTTTAGTCATTATACCTATTTTATTCACTGAATAAGTGATGATCCAATGGTTCTCACTCAGTGAACTTTGGACTTTGAAGGTTTCATTGAATCATCGCGGTTCTCGTATGAATCTGAGGTTTCAATTGATTAGTAAGTAGGGTCTTAACAAGAGAATTCCTATCAATAATAA